AAGTAAGCTCCTTTTCCCAGGTCGAGACAAGTGGATAGTCTCCTATTTACTTTTCTGCCCTTGTTTTAGTTTATTCATTTAGTATGTTGAGTCGTTTCAATAAGAGACAATGATTTCAATTTTGAAATCATTGTCTCTATATAATTCTCCATCTCATAATTGATCAATAAAGTCAAAACAAGAACAAGTAATTATGATCTTTCAATTATTAATAGTTATTATGATAAATTATTAATAGTTATTATGATATGAAACTATATATTCATTTTTTTTTTTCTACTTATTAAATGATGTTTCATCAAATGATGATGTTTCATCAATAAAGTCAAAACAAGAACAAGTAATTATTATTTGAACCTTTTGAAAGTTCTATTTCAATTATTGAAAAATGTGTTTCAATTTCTTATGGCATTGGTTTCTTTATTGAATTGGCTTATGTCATTGGTGAGTTCTTTATTTAAGGCATTGTTTTCTTTATTTTTTTAAGAATAAGGCAGAATAAGGCAGAAGAATAAGGCAGAATAAGGCAGAAGAATAAGGCAGAATAAGGCAGAATAAGGCAGAATAAGGCAGAATAAGGCAGAATAAGGCATTAAACACACATACAAAAAGAAGGTCTCAAAAAACAAAAGGCAAGCAAGAGGATTTATCTTGGCAGGCATCCCCTACTACTGGGGGGGCCTACTGGGCTATTAGCTCAGTGGTAGAGCGCGCCCCTGATAACTGCGTCGTTGTGCCTGGGCTGTGAAGGCTATCAGCCACATGGATAGTTCAATGTGCTCATCAACGCCTGACCCAGAGATGTGGATCATCTAAGGCACATTAGCATGGCGTACTCCTTCTGTTCGAACCAGGGTTGAAAACTGACTTTTTTTTAGCAGGAGGATAGATGAGGTGATTAAGGTGAGATCGAATGTAGATCAAATTTTCTATTCATTCGTGGGATCTGGGCGGTCCTGGGCAGCCATGTATTTTGGCTACCTTTTTTCGAGAATCCATGCATATCTTATCAGTGTATGGAAGGCTATCTCTCGAACACAGGCTGAAGTTCTTATTATTAAAGCCTAAATGTGTAAAAAAACACCTAACAACACATCTTCACAGACCAAGAACTACGAGATCACTTTTTATTCTAGGGTGACGGAGGGATCATATCATTCGAATTCATGCTTTTTTCTTTGCGTGGGATGCGGGAAATATAGGTCCGGCCGAGAGACTTTTTCTTTCTAAACCTATATGGATAGTTTTCAATTACTATGAACAATTTCCGGATCAGTAGATTAGGAAATCGTTATTCGTCTCCTAATAAACGATGAGAAAAGCAGGGTCGAAAAAGGATCTTGGAGTGTCTGGGATTGGGTTAGGAGGATCTTATTAATACCTCCTTTTCTCTTCTCATCCAAATTTTGACTTCTTTTCTTGCCGTTGGTGAAGAAAAAGGAAGGAGAGCAAGTACACTTGGAGAGCGCAGTACAGCGGAAAATTGTATGCTGTGTTCGGGAAGGATGAGTCGCTCCTGAATGAAGAGAGAACTTATTTTCATCGAATCATAGGTGCGATTATTTACTTCACGGGCGAGGTCTCTGGTTCAAGCCCAGGATAGCCCACCCATTATGCGCTATGTAGTAGGATTGTTGTCTGCTTCATTTGATATCTACGGGGATATAGCTCAGTTGGTAGAGCTCCGCTCTTGCAATCGGGTCGTTGCGATTACGGGTTGGATGTCTGATTGTTTAGGCGGTAATGATAGTATTTTTACCTGAACCAGTGGCTCACTTTTTATCAGTAATGGGAGAAAGGACCGTAACATGCCACTAAAAAACTCTATTAAGACGAGGATAGACTGTCAAGAACGTAGAGAAGGTAGGGTGGGTAGTTGGTTAGATCGAGTATGGATCGTACATGGTCCATAGTTGGAGTTGGCGGCTCTCCTAGGGATCTTTCTTATAGGATCCTCGGGGAAGAGGATCAAGTTGGCCCTTGCGAACAACTTGATGTACTATCTCCCTTCAACCCTTTTTAGCCCAAAAAAACGGGGGCAGAAGGAAAAGTCATGCCATGGACCGACCCCATCATCTCCACCCCGTAGGAACTACGAGATCGCTCCAAGGATGCTTTCGTCATCCAGGGGTCACAGACCGACCACAAACCCTGATTTGAGAAGTGGAACGCATTAGCTGCCCCTTCTGATTGGGCAGGAAGGGTCGGAGAAGGGCAATCTTTTTAAGATAAGACCAAAGAGTTGGTGGAAAAAAGAAGAGCTTTTTGTTCCTGGTTCTTCCGGAGTTTGAATTCTTAAGAACTTCAAGAATTCCTAGGGGCAACATTGCTTTTGGGAGGAGTTGCTCTTTGGAGAGCACAGTACAATGAAAATTGTGAGCTGTGTTCGGGGGGAAGGCTATTGTCGATTGTTGACCTTCTATGGTAGACTTAATCAAGAGGGTTCAATAGACAGTGGTTGACCCTGTGGCGGATGCCAGCGGTTCGAGTCCGCTTATCT